ATTCCTTGTCGGCTCTCTGTAAAATACTCGTTTGGGCGGGGACTTCCAAATACATCGTAAGCTAAACCCGTGCTGACAAATAACCAACCCGCAATGAATAGGGAAGGTATAGTAATGCTATGAATGACCCAGTATCGAATACTGGTAATAATATCGGCAAAAGAACGTTCTCCTGTGCTTCCAGACATGTTAAGCTCCACTTATTCTTGTACAGTCAAAAGGGGATCGACTCTGTAAAAGATGAAAATTTTTTCATTTAATCCTTGTGAGATCGTCAATAATGTACCAAGGGTTTCTTTAGAGTATACCGAATCAGTATAGCTATTCTTCTTCTGACACAGCAATGAAATTTCACAATCAGTATTGAAATAGAGGGTTATAAAATATATTTTTTCTTCTTGCTTGTAGCTGTAGAATTTGTGCCGGTGAATAAATAATTTTTCAAAATAAAATTTTTGCAGTACCCATATATTTTACTTCTATATCGTACTTGAAATATAATAATTTAAAAAATCTAAAAGATTTCACGAGTCTCTATTATCGGACTAGAGACTGAGGATAAGGTAAAAATACTATAGACATTATTATAAATATAAAGAAAGAGAACAACGAAGCAATAAAAATCAGCAACCTACACATTGTTATATTAGATCCAAAGGAAAGCTTCTTTGGGGACCTAAGTCCAAGCCCTGAAAGACAAAATGTAAAAAGCGGGTTTGAGTGATCAATCATATAAGTCGTTTTTTCTTTTCATTCGAGAGATTCTTTGAATGAACCGACTACTTAATTTAATAAGTTTAATTTAAAATCAAAATATGCATTTTCCTTATAAGCTAAGATCACTTGTTGTTCTAAAATAAATAAAAAAGGATTCAAATAGATAAAATAGATAGAAAGAAACGTTTTTGCAATTTTTTCCCATATTGCTAAAAAGAAAGTTTTATTTTTTAATCAAGTTAAAAAAACTCTATATATTAGTTTTTTTTAATTATTTGCATTTTTAATATAAAAATTTAATATAAAAAAATATTTTCCATATATACTAATATATAATATATTATATATAGTGGTTATTAGTTTACTCAAACTCTGTTGATTCGCAATTTTGAGATGGGTAGATGTCACAAATAATGAATTTATTTCTTAACTATATTACTTTATTTTTGTTTATCCTCCTATCTTTTCTTTTCAAAATTGAAATTTAGGTAAGTGCTTTCTAAACTTATGTATAAAAAGAAGATATTTTATTTGGGCTCTTTATGCTTACTATAACTAGTTATTTTGGTTTTCTACTAGCAGCTTTGACTATAACCTCCGCTTTCTTTATCGGTCTGAACAAGATAGGACTTATTTGAAATTAATTGAATGAACAATTCATAACAAAATCTTTGTGTCATAGTTCACATATTCGATACAAAATCTTTGTGTCATAGTTCACATATTCGATATTTACTTATCATGTCAATTTTCAAGTTGAGCTTACTGGGGTAACTCCCATTAAGATTTAATGCTAAATATTACCTCCCTTTTTCACCTTTCAACAAAATTTAAATGATTGAAGTTTCTCTATTTGGAATCGTCTTAGGTCTAATTCCTATTACTTTGGCTGGATTATTCGTAACTGCATATTTACAATACAGACGTGGTGATCAATTAGATCTTTGATTAATTAACATCTATGTTTTTTGATTGACCTCCTATTTGCTTTAATATACAGGAGGTCTAATTAAATTTGCTGTTCAATTATTTCCGTTTTCTTTTGGACCCAAAATACAACTTAAGAAGAATCTAATCACGCTCTGTAGGATTTGAACCTACGACATTGGGTTTTGGAGACCCACGTTCTACCGAACTGAACTAAGAGCGCTTTATTTTTATTATCACAAAAACCAGCCAACCTGTCTTGGCTATATATACTAGCATAAAAAATAATTTTTTTTGCATATCCTATTTATTTTAATCAATATCAATGCAATCCTCTTTACTGCTCATAAGGTAAGTAATAGGTAGGGATGACAGGATTTGAACCTGTGACATTTTGTACCCAAAACAAACGCGCTACCAAGCTGCGCTACATCCCTTTCAATTGGTCTACAATGTCATTATCATTGTAGAGAATCCCCGTGTTCTTTTCCACATATTTATTTCATTGATATCCCAACCAGCCTTTTACTCTTTTTTTAATCTCATATCATATAACCTATAAAAATAATATACTATTCTTAGATATGTAGATATGTAGTGAAGAAGTATGAAACCATAAAAAAACGAGTAGTTGTCGGGAATTCTAAAATAGAACAAGACGCCCTTTTTTTTTTATAAAATTTTTAAGATAATTGCTAATTTTTACCCAATTGTTGTACATTTCAATCTACGTTAGGTATTCTACGTTGAAATACGAGTGTCAGTCATTAACTACATATACACATATGGTCATATATGTATTACTATTATGTAATACAAATTAGAATAAAATCACAAAAAAAAAAAGAAGGAGGACCTAAAATGCGAAATCTAAAAACATACCTTTCCGTGGCACCTGTAGTAAGTACTCTATGGTTTGCTTCTTTAGCAGGTTTATTGATAGAGATCAATCGGTTATTTCCGGATGCGTTAATATTTCCCTTTTTTCATTATAGTAAGTGAGACGTGAAAGGGGTGAATAAAATTCAGAGCTATAATAAAAAATCTTTGACTAATAATTTTTTTTTTTTTTATTATAAAAATATTTTAAATAAATAAAATCGGATTCACCCTAGTCAAACTAGGAACTCAGGGTTTCGAGACCAAAAAAAAATTATTTTATAATAGTGTGAGAAATAAAAAGCAATACTTATAATAACAATACAATATCATACAAGAGAATTCAATGAAAAATTAAATATTGTACAGCACTTATTAAGTATAAAGTTAGAAATCATTATATTACTTATTATTACTATATTGATAGATTGCAAGGAAATCTTTCATAATTGGATTTCACTTTAGCAACGTCTATTTTTTTTTCTTCTTCGCTTGGGAAAATGGAAAAAGAGAACGGTTGAGTCAATCAAAAATCCAAAGGAGGTTCATGGCCAAGGGTAAAGATGCTCGAGTAACGATTATTTTGGAATGTATCTCTTGTGTTCGAAGCCGCGTTAATAAGGAATCACTGGGCATTTCCCGATATATTACTCAAAAAAATCGACATAATACGCCTAGTCGATTGGAATTGAGAAAATTCTGTACCTCTTGTTACAAACATACGATTCACGGGGAGATAAAGAAATAGATCTAATCGACCGCTTGCGCGTGCGCCTTGCTTTCCAAAGAAGACGAAAAACTACATATTTTTTATACCAATTTTTTTATATTAATATTATTTATAGAAAAAAATATATAACGGATCCTATATTTAGTTAAATATAAAATAAAAAATCCTTTTTTTAATTTGAAATCATTTATGATTCAATCAAAATAGAATTCGGATTTTCAAGACAAGGACTAGAACCCAATGGCTAAATCCAAGCGGCTCCTTCTTAAATTTAAGCGATCTTTTCGTAGGCGTTTGCCCCCGATACAATCGGGGGATCGAATTGATTATAGAAATATGAGTTTAATTAGTCGATTTATTAGTGAACAAGGAAAGATATTATCTAGGCGAGTGAATAGATTAACCTTAAAACAACAACGATTAATTACTATTGCTATAAAACAAGCTCGTATTTTATCTTTGTTACCTTTTCTTAATAATGAGAAACAATTTGAAAGAAATGAGTCAACTTCTAGTTCTAGAACTACAGACCTTAGAATTCAAAATAAATAAATTTGCTCCTCAATTGAATCAAAAAAAACTTCAATCCGACTTCAAATGCGCATTGCTATTTTGTTCAAAAATTTGAAAAATAAATCCTTTTTTATTGAACGTGTTTATTTATTGTGACGACTTTATCATAATTTATCATAATCATATGATATCCTATATTTTTTATACTAATTTCTACTCTACCTTCTCAAATTCACTAATCAGAGAAACATTACACTGGATTCCTCGCAATCTCTTTATCTTCTTTTAAGATCTCGTTGTAAATCATATAAAGACAATTCCGATTTAATATAGCAATCTGTGCAAGTATTTTACGATTAAGAAGCAAGCGCCCCTTATACAGATTGTGTATTAATCGACTATAACTATAGTATAGTTTATTGGTTCGAATTACTGCATTTATCCGAGTAATCCACAAACGACGAAAATTTCTCTTTTGCCTACCCCTATCTTGATGAGCCGAAACCAAAGCTCTTATTTTCTGTTGAATAATAGTCCGAGAAAGTCTTGAGCGAGCTCCTTGAAAACTTGCCGCAAATAAACGAATTTTGGTTCTACGTCTTCTGGCGGGAAAGCCCCTTTTAATTCTAGTCATTGAATAAATGAAACTTTGGTGAATAACTAATAGATTTCTTTTCTTTCAGTTATTTCCTTTACCTTTCCTAATTTATTAATAACAAAACGGATTCTTCCAGTGTATAAAAAAAAATTCCAATGTCTTTTGCTACTATAACCTTCCTGACCACGATTTATTTCTAGGCTTTTCGCCTAGAAATAAGAAATTGTATTGATACTAGATATCAAAAACATAGTAAATAAAATAGGTATAGTGGTTTCCTTCGTTTTTATGGTTGCTTATTAACGGTGAGGTCCTCTCTATACACCGGAGCCCCCTCCCTCATTTCATCAATCTTATTGTTAACTTGTACAGTTTACACCTTTTGGCTCTACCCATTATTATCCAGTAATAGGTTTTTCACAAAAAGACCAACCTATACAGTAACGGTATTTTTTTTATTATGAGGATTAGCTGAGTAGCTGACCTTGTTAGTCCGTTCTTGCAGGAGTCAAGAATTAAGGGTATAATCTTTTTGCTTTTTAAATAGTATTTCCCTGCTTAATGAATACCATTTGCTATCAATGGGGAATTCTTTCTCATCTTAAATTATAAGTGTAAATGATTGGATTTGTACCAATGTCAACCATAAATTATTTTGATAGCGCAATAGAAGGAAAGGATATGCTAGATTTTTTTTAATATTTTATAGTGACGGGTCTTCTTACATTCTCTCCCATATCACTATTTCTCATTACTTATACTTAATTCATTTTTATTTTTGCGTAGTCCATGATCTGAACGAGTCACACATACACCCTAGTACATGTTCCTCGTCGCTGAGGACATCCTCCAAGAGCGGGGGATTTGGTGACCTTTTTAATTGGCTGACGTGTGTTTCTAATAAGTTGTTTAATAGTTGGCATGTTGAATCATATAACAGAATGGGATGGTTTAGATCGATCCTAACCGGATAATTATGAATCCTTTTTTATTGAATCTATTAACTCCAGTAAGAAGGTAAAATATAACATTATATACTTTTACTTTCGTAAAATATATCTTTTTTTTATTAAACCGCTACAAGATCAACAAGTCCGTGAGTTTGGGCTTCTATTGCTGACATAAAAACATCTCTTTCCATATCTTCGGAAACAACCCATAAGGATTTTCCCGTTCTTTGTACATAAACCTTTGTGAGGGTTTCGCGCAGCGTCAGTAGTTCTTCTGCTTCCAAGATAAAATCTCCCGTCGATGCCTGATAAAACGAACTAGAAGGTTGATGGATCATTACCCTGATGAAAAAACATAATAAATTATTATTCTAGCGTGAAAGAATAATATTAATCTACTCAAACTATATAAAAAAGAAAAATTTGAAGAACCGTACGAGCTTCTTTTCCATATTGCATACGGCTCCATAATGGATTAACTTTATTTACCTTAAATTGAATAAATATAAAATTATATTTGTTATCATATTCACATAGGTAAATGATCCACTAACCACCCTTCTTTTTGGAGTAATTAAAAAAATACTACGATGGTTCCGTTGCTTTATATATTCATTTCCTCCATGATTTAGCAATCCCAAAGTTTCTTTTTTTTTATTCTTTCAGAATAATATATTGTTAAGAGTTTTTTGGTGTGAAAACAAAAAAGTTTGTGACGCTCAAATGTGTCTCCTACTATAGCAGATAAAATAGGAAATGCCCTTTATCTCATACTACTCTTTCGATACATAAGTTAACTTTTTTGAAAAAAAAACTAATAATAATTTAATATCGAATTCAAAGTGCCATGCTATTATTACTTAATAGTCCTATTTCATATATCGCGAAGGCATAGTCTTGTTTTCTTTTTTTTATCTCAAATAAAAAACTCAGTGGCGCTAAGCGTGCGGGAATGCTAGACGTTTGGTAATTTCTCCTCCAACTAGAATAAAGGATCCCATTGAGGCGGCTAATCCTATGCATATTGTTTGTACGTCTGGTTGCACAAATTGCATAGTATCATAAATACCTAATCCAGGTATTACCCATCCACCAGGAGAGTTTATAAACAAATACAGATCTTTGGTATCATCCTCTATACTGAGATATACCATAAGACCAATAAGTTGATTTGATATCTCGGTATCCACATCTTGTCCTAAAAAAAGAAATCTTTCTCGATAAAGTCGGTTGAGTGGGCTAAAATTGTATTCCCTCGGAACCGTACATGCATCTTTTAATGCATACGGTTCGATACACCTCGCGAAAAAAAAGAATCAATGTATCAATGTGTAGATTCTAGTTTTTTTAGAAAAAAAAAAATTCACTAAACTTTTCGTACTAACTTCTTATTGATGTATTCTTTACACTTTACATCAGAATTTAATCCAAATTACAATGTAATTTTCTTGTTCCTGAATGGCCCTCTTGAATTCTTTTAGGTTTATGCTCTACTCCGAGTAAAGATCTAACCGGTTTTGATTTGTCTATATAGGCCAAATACCTAACTACTACTTCTTTTTGCTACGATTTTTTTTTTATTAAAAATTTTTTCATGTCTCTCCCCAAATCAAATATTCAATGCATTCATCATATTACTCAATTTATTAACAGTTTGAGATCACTTGTGTTTTTATATTATAAATATAATAAAATATTTTATTAACTAGAAATCATAGATCTATTAACAATAGGTTTTTTCTAAACGGAGCCTGCTGAATATTTACTTTTATTGTTCGAACCAAAACAACCATAAATAAGTATAATTGCTAATATTAATCTGTATAGCCCCTAATAAATAGAAAATTTTCTACTTTTACTTTTCATTTCACGCTCCAAATTTTTGATGATTGAATCAATCTTTCTTGGGCGAAAGAGAGGATATCTCAATGGGGTAAGAGAACGGGGAAATTCCATATAACCAAATAGATCTGACAAGTCGCACTATACGTCAACCCACGATGCATCTTCTTCTCCAGGACTTCGAAAAGGTACTTTTGGAACACCAATAGGCATTAAACGAAATAAAAATGAAGTACTATATTTCACTTTGATGTGAAAGCGTAAAAATGTATTTATTGTCTTACGAATATTTTATCCATAGATTAAAAATTATCCATAGATTAAAAAAATAATAAGTTCATAAATAAAGTAAGACAGAATGAATAAAATAAATTTTTTACAAATAGGTATTTTCCGTGGGATGATGAACAAATATAGATGCAGTTAATCGTATAAAAAACTATCACCGGCCCACCATTGCGTATTTGTACTTATCGGGTGTAGAATAAATCTGCTTCTTTTTCTTCCTAGGAACAAAAGAATTCTTTCTAAAAGAATAGAAAAAATTTGAATCCTTTCCTCAAGATAATCCACTAAAAACTTAAAGTAAGGTCCATAGTATAGTTTTTTTACAGTGCAATAAAGTTACATTGCGGCTATTTTTAATTGAAAAAAGGGAGTATTTTTATGGGTTTGCCTTGGTATCGTGTTCATACGGTTGTATTGAATGATCCCGGCCGTTTAATTTCTGTCCATATAATGCATACTGCTCTGGTTGCTGGTTGGGCCGGGTCCATGGCTCTATACGAATTAGCGGTTTTTGATCCTTCTGACCCTGTTCTTGATCCAATGTGGAGACAGGGTATGTTCGTTATACCCTTTATGACTCGTTTAGGAATAACCAATTCCTGGGGTGGTTGGAATATCACAGGGGGGACTCTAACAAATCCGGGTATTTGGAGTTACGAAGGTGTGGCTGGTGCGCATATTGTGTTTTCTGGCTTGTGCTTTTTAGCAGCTATTTGGCATTGGGTGTATTGGGATCTAGAAATATTTTGTGATGAACGGACAGGGAAACCCTCTTTGGATTTGCCCAAGATCTTTGGAATTCATTTATTTCTCTCAGGGGTGGCTTGCTTTGGTTTTGGCGCATTTCATGTAACAGGATTGTATGGTCCCGGAATCTGGGTATCCGATCCTTATGGACTAACGGGGAGGGTACAAGCTGTAAATCCAGCGTGGGGTGTGGAAGGTTTTGATCCTTTTGTTCCGGGAGGAATTGCTTCTCATCATATTGCAGCAGGAACTTTGGGCATATTAGCGGGTCTATTCCATCTTAGTGTCCGCCCGCCCCAACGTCTATACAAAGGATTACGTATGGGAAATATTGAAACCGTCCTTTCCAGTAGTATCGCTGCTGTCTTTTTTGCAGCTTTTGTAGTTGCAGGAACTATGTGGTATGGCTCCGCAACTACCCCGATTGAATTATTTGGTCCCACTCGTTATCAATGGGATCAAGGCTATTTCCAACAAGAAATATATCGAAGAGTTAGTGCAGGGTTAGCTGAAAAGCAAAGTTTATCTGAAGCTTGGTCGAAAATTCCTGAAAAATTGGTTTTTTATGATTACATCGGTAATAATCCTGCAAAAGGGGGATTATTCAGAGCGGGTTCAATGGATAGCGGGGATGGAATAGCTGTTGGTTGGTTAGGACACCCTATCTTTAAGGATAAAGAAGGTCGTGAACTTTTTGTACGTCGTATGCCTACTTTTTTTGAAACATTTCCGGTTGTTTTGGTAGATGGAGACGGAATTGTTAGAGCCGATGTTCCTTTTAGAAGGGCAGAATCTAAATATAGTGTCGAACAAGTAGGTGTAACGGTTGAGTTCTATGGTGGTGAACTCAATGGAGTCAGTTATGGCGATCCTGCTACTGTGAAAAAATATGCTAGACGTGCTCAATTGGGGGAAATTTTTGAATTAGATCGTGCTACTTTGAAATCCGACGGTGTTTTTCGTAGCAGTCCGAGGGGTTGGTTTACTTTTGGACATGCTTCTTTTGCTCTGCTCTTCTTCTTCGGACACATTTGGCATGGCGCTCGAACCTTGTTCAGGGATGTTTTTGCTGGTATTGACCCGGATTTGGATGCTCAAGTGGAATTTGGAACATTCCAAAAACTTGGAGACCCTACTACAAGAAGACAAGCAGTCTGATACAATAGATATATATTTTTTGTATTTAGTTTTTTGATATAGGCTACCAAAAAAGCTTGATTTTAGTCTTTGACTCTTGTATTGCTCTTTCTTTATCTGGAAGACGATCTCAAATAAACAGGTATGGAAGCTATAATTGTAAATTACGCTCGAATTCTATGGAAGCTTTGGTTTATACATTCCTCTTAGTCTCAACTCTAGGAATAATTTTTTTCGCTATCTTTTTTCGAGAACCGCCTATAGTTCCAACTAAAAAAACAAAATGATTTTTCTGTATCTCAATTGAAAGTAATGAACCTTCCAAAATAGGAAGGCTCATTACTTCAACTAGTCTCCGTGTTCCTCGAATGGATCTCTTAGTTGTTGGGAGGGTTGCCCAAAAGCAGTATATAAGGCGTACCCAGTAAAACTTACAAGTAAACCAGATAGAAAGATGGCAACTAATGTAGCTGTTTCCATTTTTATATAATTTCAAGACCACAATGGTCTATGCTAAGATCATTTATTTACAACCGAATGGTATACAAAGTCAACAGATCTCAATGAATATAAAATAGGATTTATGGCTACACAAACCGTTGAGGGTAGTTCTAGATCTGGTTCAAGACGAACTAGTGTCGGGGCTTTATTGAAACCGTTGAATTCAGAATA